AAAGAATTGATCTTATTCAAGTTATAATATATATGGGATTTCCAAAGTTATTAATAGAGGGTAAGTCTCAAAAAATCGAAGAATTACAGACGAATATGCAAAAAAAACTGAATTGTGTGAATCGAAAACTAAACATTGCTATTGTAAAAGTTGCAAATGCTTATAAACACCCTAATATTATTGCAGAATTTATAGCTGGACAATTAAAGAATAGAGTTTCGTTTCGTAAAGCAATGAAAAAAGCTATTGAATTAACTGAACAGGCGGGTACAAAAGGAGTTCAAGTACAAATTGCAGGACGTATCGACGGAAAAGAAATTGCACGTGTTGAATGGATCAGAGAAGGTAGAGTTCCTCTACAAACCATTCGAGCGAAAATAGATTATTGTTGCTATACAGTTCGAACTATTTATGGGGTTTTAGGGATCAAAGTTTGGATATAATCTAAATAAAGAAAAATATATTATTCTTTATCTTAAATGTGCTATATTTTATCTTAAATGTGCTATATTTTTTTTTAGAAAACAAAAAATGAAAAATTACTCGATTTTTATTTATCCAAAATGATCAATTTTATAAGATTGAATCGACTAAAAAATGAAATGAATCATTTCATATTGATAGTATTGCTATGCTTAGTGTGCGACTCGTTAGTTTTTTAGAACGGTTCCAATTTAACAAATTTATAAACCGGTTCATCGTATAAATGAATTAAAAAAGAACTAATAACCAACGCATCGCTTCGGATTATCTAGATCTAAAGAACTAGTCAAAACAAAAAAAAATATAAAAAAAGATATATTATAGCAACTGAACTATTGTGAAGCATAAAAGAACAAAAATCTTATTTAGTTGTAAAGCAATAAAAATATACAGATAAATGAAGAGGTGAAAGAAAGAGAGAAAAAAAATCAATGATATAGAATTCTAATATGTAAAGGTCTATGGGTTATCTCATAAAAGGTAGTGTAATAAAGCATCAATCTAAATCAATTCATATCTATTTATATATGAATTAATTTATAACGTAAACAAATTAAGAGCTCTGAATCAATAAAAACTGAGAATATTGATTCACGAAAAAACAAATCAATATTCGAAAAAAAAAAAGATTATTAATTTTAAGATATGAGAAAGGCTCCATTGTCGAATTCAGACCTAACCATTAATCGAGAAGTGATGGGAACGACGAAACCTGCAAATACTTAAGATTTTATTAAAAACAAATCTTAATGATTCATTAGGTGGGATGGCGGAAGAAACCAAAAAGCAATCCTTTTTTTAGGAGTTGTGCCCTACATTACATCTGAATTTGATTGATAATAAAAGAGTAAATATTCGCCCGCGATAATTTTGATTTTATTGAATTTTTTTTTTTATTTTTGCCAATTCTATTTATTCTTTCTAATAATCAAAAATATTCTAATAACTAATAATAAAAAGGAAAATAAAGATTCATTAGAATATTATAAAATAACAAATAATAGAACAAAACAAGATTCTTTAGTTATATATGTAAAACAAAAATGGTTTATTTATAAGAATACATATTCCATTCTATATCAAAACAAAATATAAAAATTTGGAATAGATTCTATGAAATCTCAAAAAATCCCGCTATTCAATTATTCATTAAACATATGAATATTAGTGCATATTATTTTATCGATTAGATTAAATAGATTATCTATATATATAGATAGATATCTATTTGAATTGCTTCATTCGCGAGGAGCCGTATGAGGTGAAAATCTCATGTACGGTTCTGTAATAAAGATGGAATTGAGAAACAACCATCAATTATATGCCCCAAAGAACCAGATTTCGTAAACAACATAGAGGAAGAATGAAAGGAATATCCTATCGAGGGAATCATATTTGCTTCGGAAGATATGCTCTTCAAGCACTTGAGCCAGCTTGGATAACATCTAGACAAATAGAAGCGGGACGGCGGGCAATGTCACGAAATGTTCGCCGAGGTGGACAAATATGGGTACGCATATTTCCAGACAAACCGGTTACAGTAAGACCTACTGAAACACGTATGGGTTCAGGAAAAGGTTCTCCCGAATATTGGGTAGCTGTCGTTAAACCTGGGAAAATACTTTATGAAATGGGTGGGGTACCAGAAAATATAGCAAGAAAGGCTATTTCAATAGCATCATCCAAAATGCCTATACGAACTCAATTCATTATTTCAGGGTAATAAATTAGAACCAAAGGAAAGAGGTCTTTAAGATGAAAACAAAAAATGCAAATGTAGGTTCCTTTTTTTGAACACAAAATATTTTTACTTCCATTTTTTGACTGAAAGAATAAAAAAATGATATGATTCAACCTCAAACTCATTTGAATGTAGCTGATAATAGCGGAGCACGCGAACTGATGTGTATTCGAATCCTAGGAGCTAGTAATCGACGATATGCTTATATTGGTGACATTGTTGTTGCTGTAATCAAACAAGCAGTACCAAATACGAACTTAGAAAGATCAGAAGTGATCAGAGCTGTAATTGTACGTACTTGTAAAGAACTCAAACGTAGCAACGGTATAATAATTCAGTATGATGATAATGCTGCAGTTGTCATTGATCAAGAAGGAAATCCAAAAGGAACTCGAATCTTTTGTGCAATCGCCCGGGAATTGAGACAGTTAAATTTCACTAAAATAGTTTCATTAGCACCCGAGGTATTATAAGACGAAACTGTGCTATGGATACATTATTTTTTTGTGAAATAGATTAATTAATCTATTTTATCTAACATATATCCCTTTTGTAGTAATTATTAGAATTTGTAGTAATTATTATAAGTATTAGAAGCAGCAATTCTTATTTATTTCAGATTAATACTTGATAACCTAAACAATATATCTATATATAGAATATAGATAGATATATATATAATAGAACGTAAAAAAAAAAAGAATAATAAATAGAAAAAGGAGCATGTTGATTATATAGAAAGTAAAGGGCAACAATCATTTTTGTTTACCATGGGTAAGGACACCATCGCTGACATAATAACCTATATAAGAAATGCTGACATGAATAAAAAAGGAATGGTTCAAATACCATTTACTAACATAACAGAAAACATTGTAAAAATACTTTTACGCGAGGGTTTTGTTGAAAACGTCAGAAAACATAGAGAAAACGACAAATATTTTTTAGTTTTAACTCTACGGTATAGAAGGAATAGAAAAGGATCATATAAAAGTTTTTTAAATTTAAAACGGATCAGTACACCCGGTCTACGAATATATTCTAATTATCAACGAATCCCTCGAATTTTAGGGGGCATGGGGATTGTAATTCTTTCAACTTCTAGAGGTATAATGACAGATCGAGAGGCTCGATTAGAAAGAATTGGCGGAGAAGTTTTATGTTATATATGGTAATCTTTCTAACACCCGAATTATATGAGAAACTTCGATCCATTTTTGGTAAAAAAAAAAAGAAAGAGAAAACGCAAGTTTCTAATAGAACTTCCCCCTTTATGTATATTTGTGAATGTGATAAGGGATTTAACTGGAATTAAAAAAAGGGGGGATTCACGAAGATTTAATTACTAAATGAATAACTTACCCATGAATCATTTCCCCGGGGTATGTTTCAAGTTCCCTTATATAATTAATGCAAATTGGATTTTGATTATAGGATATGTTTCCAAAAAGATTCAACGTACTTTTTATGGGTATACGATAAGGAAAGAAAAAAAATATAAGTCATTCAATTTAATTTGGGTGTTTTTCAACCTCAACATTTTTTTATGGGGAAGACCACAATTAGAAGTTCAAAACGTAAGCAAACCTTATTTTCTTCCAATAAATCAATTTTGGATTAACTTATTAAGTTAAGGAATGGCAAATATGAAAATAAGAGCCTCCGTTCGTAAAATTTGTGAAAAATGTCGATTGATTCGAAGACGAGGGCGAATTATAGTAATTTGTTCCAATCCAAGACATAAACAAAGACAAGGATAATATTTTAACAAACAGAGGCTTTCTAAAAAAAATAGAATTCTAATATAGAAATTTATAATTTATATTTTATCTTATTATATATATATTATTCTATCAAATATCCAATTTTTATTTTATAAGAAAAATGATTGATTGATATTTCAAATTTGAAATTTTATTTCAAAAATTTTATATTAATCGAACTAAAATAGAATTAATATAGAAAAATAGAATATTAATTCTAGTTATAAAATAATTAATTTAATAAAGGATATAATTAATTTAATAAAGGATCCCCCTTTTTTGACACGAAATGGATATATCCATACCATATATCTTGGATTTATTTTTATGAAATAATTAAATATGGCAAAACCTATATCTAAAAAGGGTTCGCGTAAAAATGTACGTATTGGTTCGCGTAAGCATACTCGTAAAATACCAAAGGGAGTTATTCATGTTCAAGCTAGTTTCAACAATACTATTGTAACTGTTACAGATGTACGAGGTCGGGTGATTTCTTGGTCCTCCGCCGGTACTTGCGGATTCAAAGGTACACGAAGGGGGACACCTTTTGCCGCTCAAACTGCAGCAGGAAATGCTATTCGAACAGTATCGGATCAAGGCATGCAACGAGCAGAAGTCATGATAAAAGGTCCTGGTCTCGGAAGAGATGCGGCATTAAGAGCTATTCGTAGAAGTGGTATACTATTAAATTTTATACGAGATGTAACTCCTATGCCACATAATGGATGTAGATCTCCTAAAAAAAGACGTGTGTAAAACTAAAAAGAAACATTGAAAAGATTTCAAGAGAAATAAACAAGTCAAGGGTTTGATCAAAATAATATATTACTATGGTTCGAGAGAAAATAAGAGTATCTACTCGGACACTACAATGGAAATGTGTTGAATCAAGAATAGACAGTAAACGTCTTTATTATGGACGCTTTATTCTGTCTCCACTTATGAAAGGTCAAGCCGATACAATAGGCATTGCAATGCGAAGAGTTTTACTCGGAGAAATAGAGGGAACA